GCTATCCAATTTGATTCTAACATTATCTATTAGAAATGAGTTTTCTAGCATTTGACTACGTACCACTAAAGGATTTAATCGCAAACTTGACAGATAACCCAGAAACTCTAAATTATCTTTAGATAATTGATTTATATTTACCTTTTGCGATTGAAACCATACGGAAAAATAACATTGCCATAAATTAACAAAATAATATTTCCATTTATTCATCAGAAGCGGCTTATCCTTTGTTGCCAGAATGCATTTTCCGTGATATCTAACATAATGTAGGAAAGGATCCTTGAGTAACCCTAAGATCGCCGGAAAATTATTAACAAAGACTCTTAAAAAATGTTGTATTTTTCGATAGAATAAAATTCGCTCAACAAAGACTTCATAAGATGTCGATCGTAAATGAGAAGACTGCTTGCGTAGAAAAAAAAAGATGGATTCGTATTCACATACATGAGAATTATATAAGAACAATAAAAATCTTGGATTCAAAATTGATTTTTTTTTAATATCAAAATTCTTCCAATTGCAATACTCGTATAGACAGAACCGAAAAAAATGCAAAGAAGAGACATCTTTTACCCGGTAACGTAGGGTTTGAACCAAGATTTCTAGATGGATGGGGTAAGGTATTAGTATATCTAATACATAATTAAAATGTGAGAATTTGTCTTCTAAAAAGGGAAATATTGAATGAATTGATTGTAAATTATCAGATTTTTTTAATGGTTTTCCTTCGAAAGAGGATCCCAATCTTAGGGAAAATGGAATTTCTCCAATCACTGCAAATAAAACAGATATCATTTGATAATAGAAAAGGTTGATATGCCCCATTTTGTTCAAATCCTTTGTGGGAATAATCAAACGATTCTGTTCGTACATTCGCAAAATTAAGCGTTTCACAATTAGTGAACTATATTTTTTGTCATAATCCGGATTTTCCAAGAAAATAGAGCGATTTCTATTTAATCTATTTAAACCATGATCATAAGCAAGTACATAAATATACTCCCGAAAAAAAAGTGGATATAGAAAACTCTGTTGCCGAGCCCCATCGAACTCTAAATATCCTTGAAATTTCTCCATTTGGATTGAAATTCTATTTGAACTAAAAGTAAAGCCTTTATTTTCTTGAGTTCTGAAATGACACATAGTGCGATACAGTCAAAATAAGGTATTAGATTACGAAAACAATAGATACCTCATAAACAGGTAGACTGCTAACCGGATTCTCTATCTTTAATAGGTTTCTGTTCGTTATATTATAGAATAACAAAACAATATGATTAGAAATCCTTTACTTTTTTAACCTAATCGCTCTTTTGATTTTGGAAATATATATAGTTTTTTATCAATATACTGCTTCTTTTACACATCCATCTCCAACCTAACCCAAACGGACTAGGGAAAAAATAATTAGGACTCATTAAAAATTTGATAATAACACGCAAGAAAAAAATTCCTTCCCATACCCGTATTAGGCACTAATCTATTTTTAACATTTAATTAGATCGGGTAATTTTTCAAATTACGAATGGAAGCTCGTTTCTTTTTTTTTTCCTGTAATCAGGAAAACTGGTTTTTTATCCATCCATTTATATTTATTCACTCGACCCAAATTGGAATTCTTTTTTTTTTTTTTTCGACACCGAAAACAAGGTTGTACCGATCAGAAAAGCAAAAAAAAATATTATCTGAATTCTCCCTTGATACGACATGCTATTTTTTCCATTCATTCCTTTCAGGATCAGTCGTGGTCTTACAAACTCTACCGCAGATCTGGACGAATCCTTTTCTTCATACAAATGTGTAAAAGATGCTAGTCGCACTTAAAAGCCGAGTACTCTACCGTTGAGTTAGCAACCCCAAAAAACAAAAAAAGAAAGTACTGCAAATATGTAGATACAACCAGAATAAAGAAAAAAAGCAAAATCCAGTCATGTGCGCGTCAGGGATAAATAGATCTATTTCTCTATGAGAGAATTATATTTGGTCGATACACTGTTGTCAATATGATTGTGAATTTTGAATATAGCGAAAAGAATAGAAAAAAGAAATAAAAAAGTTTAACCCCGTGGTTTGTTAGTTCATACAATGAATGAAAACTAAGCTGAGTAAGGTAATCTCAAATCTTTTTATACTTTTTTAGACCCGTTTTTTATGGACTTTCATTTTTTATTAATATACAGTATTATTTTCTATACAATAAAATTTTGTATTTATACAAAAATTCTAATTTCTATAGATCCAAAATTATTTTCATAAATTTGTTTATGATTATAAAAAATAGTAGTTGTTAGCAGGGTATTTTTGAGTTTTCGTACCTTAGGAAGAATACTAATAATAAATCCAAATTCTAAAAAATCAAAATAAATATGATGGAAACGAAAGAGGAGGAAAGAAAAAAGTAGATAAAATTTGATACCAAGCTATATATGAGTCTTTCACATCCTCTTTTTTATATTTCATTAATTCAATTTCGTTTTATTAAGACTTAATTCCGTAAAAATCCCCGCCTTCTTTAAAATATCATGAACTGTTCTTGTTGGTTGAGCGCCCTTTTTAAGGAATTCGAGAATAGCAGGAAGATTTAAATAAGTTTGATTGGTTATCGGATCATAAAAACCCACCTTCCGAAGATCTCTTCCTTCTCTTCGGGATCGAACATCAATTGCAACGATTCGATAAACGGCTCATTGGGATAGATGTATATGAATAATACCCCCCCCTAGAAACGTATAAGAGGCTTTGGCCTCGTACGGCTCGAGAAAAAATGGAATTAGTAGAAGTTAATTCTCTGTATAAAATTCAAATATTAAATAGATTAATAAAAACATGAAATTCATTAGCCAGTATTGAAACCCTAAATATTTTTTTTTTCAGAAAAAGCGTTCGTAACATTCGTACTCTCGTAACTCAAGTTAAATAACTCTCAAATATCTCAACAGAGAATCCTTAAGTACCCTTTTTATTGAGCAGTCTCTAACCCTTTTTTTGTTTGTCTCATTTTTTAGAATCAACTTTGATTCTTCATTCTGATCTAGTTGTTCAAACAATTGAAAACTGGATTTCCTTGTTTCAGGATTCTTTATCTTTACTTTGAATCTTTGGGTTTAGACATGACTTCGGTGATCTTAAATCGTTTTATTAAAAAAGGGCAGCAACAAGCCCCTTATTTTGTTTATGATTTCTTTTCTTTCTATCAAAGAATCATACAAACGCTTGATTCACGCATGATAGACTTTTAATTCAAAGAATTTTACAATTTTAAGAAAATTTCCCCTTTCCATTGTAAAATTACTTGAAAGGGCTTTTTTTTTTTAATATAAAAAAAAAAAGACTTACGAAGTTGTTCCAACTTATTGATTCGCACTAACCCTAGATCCTTACTCCTGCGAAAGGAATAAAAACTTTCTATTCTCCTCGAGCTCCATCCTGTACTCTTTTTTATATTCAAAAAAAAGTGTAGAACTCTAGTAAAATAGAACACAAAATGTCGAGCCAAGAGCACCTATATTCCTAATATAAAAGGTGGCGGATCAAAAAATCCACAGCAGATCATGTCCTTCAATTCAAGTCGCACGTTGCTTTCTACCACATCGTTTTAAACGAAGTTTTACCATAACATTCCTCTAGTTTGTGTAATTGATTCAATTATGGAATCATGAATAGTCATAGTTCAGTCAGTATATTGTAATCTATACTTTTTCTTTCTCTATGAATGGAATAGTGAATCTACGCGTAAAAGGTTCAGTCAGAATTAAAATGAATCCCATATTAGATTGTATATATGTCAAATCGAAATTTGAATAGAAATCTATATTTATATATATAAATATATATATCTTTTTTTATTAAAACTCTTAGAATCTATGGTTCTACCTTACTTACCTACATCACACACAAATAAAAAAAAGTAAATAGATTTTTTGTGAATTCGGTTGAAATGATGAAAAATAAGTTGATTCTTCTTTTCATTTCAAGATTTTATTCTTAAAAAATATTGGGTTTTTAAACAGAAAAGAAAAGATGGTGTACAAAGGCAATAGAAGATTGATTCCATAATGACTGGACTCTGGGACGGAAGGATTCGAACCTCCGAATAGCGGGACCAAAACCCGTTGCCTTACCGCTTGGCTACGCCCCATTTCGATTTTTATTCAAGACTACTAAAAGACTAATATTGCTATTGGTTGTTCGTCAATTCAATTTCAGCCCAAATTAAATATCGATTACATCGGTGCTATAGTTTTGACACGTGTAGATAGCAAATAAAACTTACTTTATTGATCATTACATAGAATTCAATTAAGATATTGTATGAAAATATTATTTCTTTAATTCTCATAAGAGAATTAAAGGATTTTTGATTGAGTAAATTCAACAAAGTCTTTTTAGACTCTCTTTCTTTATTTTTTTCCTTATAGAAAAAATATATTAATAACTCAATCAAAATGAAATTATCCATAAGAACACCAATTTTTGTTATGCTTAATATATTTAATTTGATCTGTATTTGTTTGAATTCTGCCCTTTTTTCAAGCACTTTTTTAGTCGCCAAATTGCCGGAGGCCTACGCCTTTTTGAATCCAATCGTAGATGTTATGCCCGTAATACCTCTTTTCTTTCTTCTCTTAGCCTTTGTTTGGCAAGCAGCTGTAAGTTTTCGATGAAATTCTTAATACTGTCTTAGAAAAATTCACGATTTTGATTCTTCCAACAATTCAAAAGATCAAAAAATCTTGACGTAGGAACGAACTTTCAATTCAAACATTGGGTTGAATTTTTTTGGTAGCCATATTAAATAAAGAACCTAATTAGATCCGAGTTCACAAAAAAAATATCTAGATATTTAGTATAAAAATAGAGAATCTATTCTCTTTTTTTTTTTTTTAAGTAAGATCTTGGAGATTATGTAATGCTTACTCTCAAACTTTTTGTATACACTGTAGTTATATTCTTTGTTTCTCTCTTCATATTTGGATTCCTATCTAATGATCCAGGACGTAATCCGGGACGTGAAGAATAAAAAAGAAAGGTTTTTTATTATTAATTAGTGGAAATGCGCGAATTTGATTAGGATTTTATCTATTACACATCATCAAAAAGAGAAAGGGAAAGAGAGGGATTCGAACCCTCGGTACGATTAACTCGTACAATGGATTAGCAATCCAACGCTTTAGTCCACTCAGCCATCTCTCCTAATCGAAAAGGGATACTTAATTAGGTTCCATTAGACAAAAAAAGGGCTTGAAAAAAACCTTCTCCACTTTATTCTTAAAAAACTTTACTTTTTTTTGTATAGATTCTTCTTTATATTACTTTAATATTATATATATATTTTCCTTTTCTATATTATAGTATATATATATATATATAATTTCTTTTTTATTTTATTATATATGTATAATGTATATTTATCATATATTTCTATATAAATAATATATATATTACTATTATATAACTTTTTTTATAGAACTTTCTCAGTAATTCTATTTCCATAAAAAATGTAGATAAAGATTAGATAAAGAAAAGGCTCGAACTCGAAAGAGAAATAAATCAAATCACAAAAATAGAAATAGAGAATCCTTTTTTTATTTTGTCTCGTCCAAACATAAATAAAAGATCTTTTTTATTTTAATAGCCTGGCCTGGTCAGTCCCCAGCCGGGCCTTTTTTTGTTAAAGTTAAAAAGACCCATCCGATGGATTGTTAGACAAAAAAGATCTGAAATAAAAAAATGGAATCCCCGCTTTGACTAATTTTATTAAGTCTACGCTAAAATTTTCGAATTTTTTTTCAGATTTTTTTCTCCCGATTACTTTGTTCGACAAAAGGTCAATTTATATGCAATAATTGCATTGTAGCGGGTATAGTTTAGTGGTAAAAGTGTGATTCGTTCCTTTAACCCCTTTAATAGTTAAAGGGTCTCTCGGTTTGATTAATCTTCCGATCAAAAACTTTATTTCTTAAAAGGATTTAGTCCTTTACCTTTCAATGAAAGATTCAAGGAAGATTATAGATTCTCGTAATTTGTATCCAAAGACTCTAATCAAATGTCAATTTGGATTATGAAATTCCGAAACATAATTTTTGAATTGTATGACTATTTACAATTCAATAAGTATAACAAGAGGATCCATGGATAAAGCAAAAAAAGTTTCTTTCTAATCGTAACTAAATCTTCAGTTCTATTTTTTGTTTGGTATATAAAAAATTGAAGCAAAATAGCTATTAAACGAGAACTTTAGTTTACTAAAGACATCGACATATTATATTGTTTTAGCTCGGTGGAAACAAAAGACTTTTCCTAAGGATTCCGTTAAATAGAAATAAAGAACGAAGTAACTAGAAAGATTGTTCGAGTTCTCCTTTTCTATCTTCTAGAAGGATCATCTATAAAGCAAAATTTTCTGTGAAAGCATCCGGGCGGAAAAAAAGCTAACATAGATGTTATGGGTCGAATTTTGATTTCGTTCCCATCTTATTTTATTTGGGAATTTCTCCATCCATCATAAAGGAGCCGAATGAAACCAAAGTTTCATGTTCGGTTTTGAATTAGAGACGTTAAAAATATAAAACTGATCCATCGACGTCGACTAAAACCCTTAGCCTTCCAAGCTAACGATGCGGGTTCGATTCCCGCTACCCGCTCTAAATTATAAATTGCCCCCCCCCCTTTTATTAGAGACAATTTGCTCTATTAGAATTGTCTAATAGCAATTGTGTATTGAATTCACTTCAATACACAATTGCTAAAAAGATTTCGCACATTCTTTTTTTTAACAATTGGGAAGTCAAAAAAAGGCGAAAAGCGTCCATTGTCTAATGGATAGGACATAGGTCTTCTAAACCTTTGGTATAGGTTCAAATCCTATTGGACGCAATATCAATATAGATATAAATATATTGATATTTATCTATTATTTCCATTTCTATATATTATATAGAATATATTCTTTTTCTATTTAGAAAAAAGATAAGAAAGAAATAGAATAAGAAAGAAATTCTGAATGCTTTAAGATTTAATATTAAACAGATATTAGTTATATACTTCTTTCTATTATATATATATATATACTTCACTTAATATACTTCTATTTTTCGAATTTCTTAAAAATTTAATTAAAGAATCAAATTAACTAAAGAATAAAAAAAAAGAATGATCCATTTATTTTCTTTTTTTTTTTTATAATTTCTCCTGAAGTAGAAAACGTTCCAGTTGCTCTTGAATACCTTCTTTCAAAAGGGTTTCTGCTTCAGGGGTTAATGTCTTGGTAGAGGCTATTATTTCTTGGAACTGAGGTTTATTCGTTTTTAAATAAGTGCGTAGCTGAACGAGAAATTTTCTTACTTGTCCAATTTCTAATCCATCCAGATAACCATTTGTTCCGGTATAAATGGTCATTATCTGTTCTTCCACTGTGAGAGGGGCTGATTGGGATTGTTTCAGTAACTCACGCAACCGTTGACCTCTTGCCAATTGATTCTGAGTAGCTTTATCGAG